TTCAATTGTGAAATATATCGTTTGTGGAAACGTTTCCTAAAAGGAAAAAGGTTTCCATTGTACTAAGCTAAGGACGGGAAGGAAGAAAGCGAGTGATCTGGTAATTCCTCATCCTCAAAGCAGTCTTTCCTGTAGTCTCAACAAATAAGTAATTATAGGAGTAAAGTGTTGATATAATTCGAAGAAGCAAACGACAATTTAATTTCAAGTTAATAAAGAAAAAAAGTAAAATAAGTATGTAATCTAAGGTACTTTTTTACATTTCTAGGATTAAACAAAAGGATTCGCAAATAAAAGCGCTAATGCCACAACCAGTCCGTAAATTGTTAAAGCTTCCATAAAAGCTAGACTAAGCAATAAAGTACCTCGTATTTTACCCTCTGCTTCTGGTTGTCTCGCAATACCCTCTACCGCTTGGCCTGCAGCAGTACCTTGACCAACTCCGGGTCCAATAGAAGCAAGTCCTACAGCCAATCCAGCAGCAATAACGGAAGCGGCAGAAATCAGTGGATTCATGGTAAGTTCCTCACACCAAAAAAAAAGAAATGGTTAATGATACAATCAACCAATGAATTATTACTTAATTTTATCATTAAGTTTGATCATTAAGATCTATTGGGTCGGAGTAACTAAAAACTAATGATAATATTACTGAATCGTCAGAACTACTTCGATATCTCATTTTTTGTTTATACCCATGATGAAGTTTTTGTAAATCCATATACATACGGCTCTAGTTATTGCATTTCTTTCTTTCCAACCATTCTTTCATTCCATCCTTCGTTCTTTACTCTTCTATATCCTTGAGTTCATCTGTTTTTTCATCCAATACACAATCACAAATGAAACAGAAGAAAGGACTTGACTTATCTTGTAATCCATCTAATCTAAATGCAGTAAACTGCAATCAAATCAATATATGCAATGGATATCAATATGATCGATATCAACGATATCAATATGTATATCAATACATATATATATATATATTTTTTTTTTATTTATTTTGCTATATATATTGCTATATATATATTACATATATATAGCATATAGTTAGATATATATATAGTTAGTTAGTATATAGGTAAGGCATAAGGACTTCTATTTATATATAGATAGGACTATATAACTAGTGAATATCTAATATTACATATACATATTACATATACATTTCTTTCTTCCATAACGTAAACTGGCCACATTTTATATTGAATCGGATTATAGAATCATTCCTCGAAACCCACACAAAAAGTGGCTGGACTTATAGACATTACATACATCTAGTGTGACCTCCCCAACCCATCTTTTTTTTTACAATTCCGTAATATCGTTCATCTTCTCTCCTACGACTCTAGGTCATATATTCATACGTATTTATATCTATTATGTTCTCCAACCAAGCAGATTATCTTGAACCATGCATGAATTGGGATAAGCTAAAAAAAAAAAAGACTATTTAGAAAACTAGTCAATGATGACCCTCCATGGATTCGCCTATATAAGCCGCGGCTAACGTTGCAAAAATAAGAGCTTGAATACCACTTGTAAATAATCCAAGAAACATGACAGGTATAGGAACTACTGAAGGGACTAAAGAAACAAGAACAACAACTACTAATTCATCAGCCAATATATTCCCGAAAAGTCGAAAACTAAGAGATAAGGGTTTTGTGAAATCTTCTAGGATGTTAATTGGTAAAAGTATTGGAGTTGGTTTGATGTATTTCTCGAAATAACCCAACCCTTTTTTGGTAAGACCTGCATAAAAATATGCCACTGACGTGGGTAAAGCTAAAGCAACAGTAGTATTTATATCATTCGTGGGCGCAGCTAACTCCCCATGAGGTAACTGTATGATTTTCCAAGGTAAAAGGGCACCTGACCAATTAGAAACAAAAATAAATAGGAACATAGTTCCAATAAAGGGAACCCAAGGTCCATATTCTTCTCCAATCTGGGTTTTGCTCAAGTCTCGAATAAATTCAAGGACATATTCAAAGAAATTCTGACCGTCGGTCGGAATGGTTTGTGGATTCCGAACAGCTATGATGGCTGAACCTAACAAGATAGCAATTACGACCCAAGAAGTGATAAGTACTTGGGCATGGATTTGTAAACCTCCTATTTGCCAATAGAAATGTTGGCCTACTTCTACACCCGATATATCGTATAACCCCTTGAGTGTTTTAATGTAACATGGTATAACATTCATATTGTCCTCTGATAGAAATTGAACTTCAAAAAAGGAATTAGTTTGATTCAACCATTTCTTTCTCAACTCACCAACTTGAATCATTAATCATATATTTAGGATACCAAGAAATCACATAACATCATAATATATATCAATATCCCCAGTTCTTTTTTTTTTATCTATTAAAAAAAAAGTAACCGATCCAATAAATCTATGGAGTTGCCCAATAATTAACATTAACTAATTTTATTATTCTTAATCTTAATCATAATCAACGATTTCTTATATAGCTAGAACGACCTTCACAAATTGCGGATACTAATTTGTTAAGAATCAATCGAATTGAAGCTATAGCGTCATCGTTGGCTGGAATCGAAATATCTGCAAGATCTGGGTCACAATTTGTATCGATTAAACAAATCGTTGGAATCCCCAAAATGGCACATTCTCGAAGAGCCGTATATTCTTCTTGCTGATCAACGATGATCACAATATCAGGCAATCCCGTCATATATTTGATCCCACCGAGATATGTTTGCAAGGTAGATAATTTTCTCTTCAACATTGCTGCATCTCTTTTGGGGAGACGGTTGAGTTTCCCCATCTTTTCTTCTGCTCTTAAGTCCCTGAACTTATAAAGTCTCGTTTCCGTAGTGGACCAATTCGTTAACATACCACCGAGCCATTTTTGATTAATAAAATGAGACCGAGCCCTTATTGCAGCTGATGCTACTGAATCCGATGCTTTATTTTTGGTACCGACGATTAAGAAGTTTTTTCCCCTACTTGCTGCATCAAAAACTAAATCACAGGCTTCTGATAAAAAACGAGCAGTTCTAGCGAGATTTGTAATATGAATACCTTTACGCTTTGCAGAAATGTAAGGGGCCATTCTAGGATTCCATTTCTTAGTACCATGACCAAAATGAACTCCTGCTTCCATCATCTCTTCCAAATTGATGTTCCAATATCTTCTTGTCATTTTTTCCCACACTTCCTTTTTGTTTTTTCTTTTTCGTATTATTAACAAAGAGACGAGGTACCTTGAAATAAAAGATTGTTCCGATGGAACCTTCTACCGGGGATTGACCATTGATACACGGCGCAAACCATAAATTTTTTTAATTACTTATTTTATTTATTACCAAATCAATAATCAGACCAGTATAGTTAAAAGATAGTTAAAGTGAAAATGAATCCGCTCTTAGGAATCATTAAATCACATAAATGATTGTTCTGATGTCTCATGTAAATTTGTCTCATGGAAATTGTTTGTCGCGTAAGACGTAAGAACAAAATAATTCTCTATGGTGTAACAAAATATCTCTCATTTCCAACTCGAATAGATTTTTTCTTTTGATTTCCAAATAAATGTTTTTGTCTTGCCTTGAACGGTGCACAAATTTTTGGAATCCGGTACCAACAGGTATAATCCCCCCCAGAACAACGTTCTCTTTCAGGCCTTTCAACCAATCAATACGACCTCGTAGAGCAGCTTTTGCTAAAACTCGAGCGGTTTCTTGAAAACTTGCTTCGGATATGAAACTTTGAGTATTCAGAGACGCTCTTGTTATTCCCAATGAGATTGCCCGATAACAGATCGATTCGTCCAAAGCGCGCCCTGCTCGTTCCGCTCGCAACAATCCGATTAATTCTCCAGGCGAAAAAACATTAGACATTCCATCTTCTGAAACCAACACTTTTGATGTTACTTGACGTACAATAATCTCTATATGTCTATTATGGATCTGTACCCCCTGGGATCGATAAACCTTTTGGATCTTATTAACCAAAGAGATACGACTTTGGGCTATGGTTAGCTCAGCTCCAATCAAAAACCCCCAGGGGATCCCAAGAATTCTTGGTATACGCTCGTTCCAACCTTCAACTCTCCTTTCGAGGTTCATCGATATTGAATCAATCGAACGCACTTCTAAGATTTGTTCTACTTTTGGAAGACCTTGCGTTATGTCACCAGATCTCGATTTTTCATATATAAATGTAACTAATGTATCTCCTTCGTAAAGGATTTTCCCATAATGACCATGAACAGTTGCTCCAGGAGTAGCCAAATAAGACTTAGCCGATCTTATAACTAAAAAGTCGACATTAACAATTAAAATTTGACCAGATTTTTTTACGTGTGGTTCGTATTTAAATAGACATACATTTTCACAAATAAATTGTCCAAGGCTAATTTTGATCGATGTCTCTTCACAATAATCATGATGGAGAAAGCACCAATTCAAATGGAATGGGTTCAAAATGATGTTACTGCATAGATCGGGATTATAAATCCTTCTATTTTCATCTATTAAACAGTATTTAAGTACTTGAAGTACTTGGAAAATCTGTTTCAAATTGTCAAGTAGCAAATATTTCTTTAACACGATCTGATTATGAGTTATTAAATGGTAAGATGAATAAAAATTTGATATTTTAGGTACAATAGCGCCTAAGGGACCTAAATAATCCCTAATTGGAATTAGGGGATACGATTCTTTTGTCACATTGTTATATTTCGAACTATTGAATGGACCAATTCGAGAACAATTGGATGATGACAAAATTAGCAAAGATTGGCATTCCTTATTTCGATTCAACAACATACCAATAGTTCCTTGATGTTGGCTAAGTGATTGAATCTTCGCCTTGGAATAAAAAGGATTGATATTGGTGCAATCTAATCCATTATCGGGAATCAATCCGGAACTTGCCCTATCATACCTTTTTCCGGTATACGAAATAGTGGACTTGACTAACTCAATTCTTATGAAATCGCGAATTAGATCATTTGCCCTTACCT